ATCTCTTTTAGAAGATGGCATGCCGCCACTCGGACTCGAACCGAGATGCTCTAGCACTGCTTCCTAAGAGCAGCGTGTCTACCGATTTCACCATAGCGGCTTACTCGAACTAATAATAGCCTATTTATATTCAATCGTCGAGATTGAACAAGTCAATTCAATCAAATAAGTTTTTTTAGTAAAGATTCAAATTGATAAAAAATGAGTTCAAAAGTCAATTTCAAGGTTCATTAGTTTCATTTATTAGGGTGTCCGGTTTATTTATCTTAGGGCTTTAACGTAGTTTATCCGATTCTAAAATCCAACTTTTGCAAGTAGATAATTCTCTCGATAGAATAAAAAAACTGTTTTCATTTTTTACTTTTATTGATACTTCATTATTTCTCGTTTATCTCATTTCATAAATTGAAAACAAAAAATAAATTTTTTCGATGAATGCAAAATATGTTTATTTTGCATTATTCCAAATTGACACATTAGTTGTACATAATATCTCAACAATGAAGTTATTTTATTGATTGGGTTCAAAATTGGAGATATATAGTAAATACATTCCATATAGTAATTAATAAAAATTATAAATTAAGAAGTCATAAAGTTATCCAAAATTTTTTAACATGGAATCCATTAGTTTCAACAATCCATTAATTTGAACTAAAAATATGAGATCTGCCCTTACCGAGAAAGATAAAAATTTTTTATTGTAAAGGTCGATGGGGAAAATCAGACTCCCCACCACAAAAATCTTAGTGAAAATATATACTACAAAGAAATAAAAAATCTTGTATTTTTTTCTTTATTCTTTTTTTATTCAGAAAACAGAAGAATTCTTTTTTTAGACATCTTATAAGATTGAAACCTGGTCTATTTCATATTGATTAGAATAGGGACTGCCAATTTTGAATTTTATATTAACAAATTATGGAGCCAATTTTTTGAGTCAAATCCATTCCGATTATTCCAATATTTTAGGACTTAGTTGTTTGTCGTACAAAAAAACTTTTTGAATTCCCGGTAGAAAGAGATTTCCCTAATGACAAAGCTTTTAATGCCGCCCAATATCCTTTCCTTTTCCAAATATTTTTGCGAATGCGCTTTTTTGATATAGAAGTACGTTTTTTTGGAACTGCCATTTTAAAATCATTGTTATAGTTGGATGTGAAAGACATCTATTGTTCAAAACATTCAAAACAAATTATTATTTCTTATTCATTATCTATTTTTTCTATTTTTCTATAAAAAATATTTGTCTATAAACAAAATTCTCTTCATCAAAAAGAAATATAGATATGTGAAAGATCCGTCAAAATTGGATCAAAAATGACTCGAAATAACAAAATTGGGATTCCATACAATATTCGTAAAACCCAAAATGTTTGGTTTAGAACTCTTAGTTCTCGTTCTTTATCTCTCAAATTTATATCTTTAGAATCTGCTAGGTCATAGAAATCAAACTTAATGATTTAATAAAATAAAGAAAGAACCTAAAAGACCTTGATTTTCATCATTCTAGACTTTATTTACATGTAATAAAATACCTCAAAGGATTGTAAACTTTTGCCTAATAAAAAACTTGAGTCTTTTTTTAGTCAAACTCGAGAAAAGAATACACCTAAATTCAATTTTAAAATTCGAATGAGATTACTAATAAATCTGTTAAAGGATACGTGGTTTGATAAAAAAATATCTCAGTCGTTTTTTACCCTTTATCGATAAAAAAGTTCATTTTAGATCTATAATATTATAACGTTTACTAAGAAATCGTTTTGATTGAAATGGAAAACAATCAATCCCATAATGAATTAGTTAATGAGTTGAAAGAAACTAACTAAAAGCAAGAGTTTTTATTTCATTAGACCGATGACCTTAGTTAATCCTATAATTCATATCAGCATCAAGTACTCTTTTAGCGTAATTTTTTATCCTTGCTCTATTAATATAAATTATTATTACGATAAATTATCGTAATAATAATTTATATTTGCATTTTCCTGTTATAAGTATTCTTTTTTATATCTAACTTGGTCATCTCATTTGACCAATTGTAACTTCTTGTTTTGAATATTTGAACGATTTTGAAAAGACTCAGAATAAATAGTAATCTAAAATTATTAAATAAGTTAGTGCATATCTTGATTTTTTATTGACTTTTTTCGAACGAGGTAAAATCCGGTGAATCGGAAACAATTAATTAAGAATAAAAAACTTTTTTTATGGAACAGACATACCAATATGCGTGGATAATACCTTTCCTTCCACTTCCAGTTCCTATGTTAATAGGGTTGGGACTTCTTCTTTTTCCGACGGCAACAAAAAGTCTTCGTCGTATGTGGTCTTTTCAGAGCATTTTATTGTTAAGTATAGTCATGATTTTTTCCATGAATCTGTCTATTCAGCAAATAAATAGCAGTTATGTCTATCAATATGTATGGTCTTGGATTATCAATAATGATTTTTCTTTAGAATTCGGATACTTGATCGACCCACTTACTTCTATTAT